AATTATGAATAGTAAAAAAATAGAAAAAAAAAAAGCCTGATAAAATATATCATAATGAATATCAATCAATATCAATTAAGATATATAGAGGGCTTTTTTTGAGCCCTACTTTTTGTTCTTTTTGTTTATCCAATGTATTATATTATAAGCATAATAATTCTATTTTTTGAATTTGGGAGAGATGGCTGAGTGGACTAAAGCGTCGGATTGCTAATCCGTTGTACGAATTTTTGTACCGAGGGTTCGAATCCCTCTCTTTCCTTTATATTGATGATTGGGCATTTTTTTCTTTTGTTTTTATTCCCTGTTTATTTCATTTTTTTTACTAGTTTTTACTAGTTAAAGATGTAAAATAGATAGAAAAACGAAAAAGATTTCAAAATCCAGCACAAGTAAGGAAAACAAAAAAGATTTTCTTATTCTTCACGTCCGGGATTACGTCCTGGGTCGTTAGATAGGAATCCGAAGATGAAAAGAGAAACAAAGAATATCACTATCGTGTAAACAAATAGTTTTAGAGTAAGCATTACAAAATCTCCAAGATAATTAAAAAAAAAAAAACGACAGAGAAAGAGAATAGATTCTCTTCTATTTCATATTATGTTTCCTTTGATACTAAGTTTATAAGAAATGAAGTAATTTCAAAAAAAAAACTTAGGAAATTGATTTGTAGTAAGAGTTGAGCCCTTTTTTTACCCTAAAATTTTCTTTCATATCCACAATCAAGATCTACGTATTGGTGGTGGACTCCAATCGAATAATAGAATTTTTATTGTCTATCCAAAAATTTCAAGATTTGGAATCAGGGATTCACACTGTAAGACTTATCTGATCTTTAAAAATGTTAAAATTTATTCGAATAAAAAATTCAGAATTTTTTGCGGATATTATTCAAATTTAAAGATCTCATCGAAAACTTACAGCAGCTTGCCAAACAAAAGCTAAGAGAAAAAATAGTAAGGGTATTACTGGCATAAAATCTACAATTGGATTCAAAAAAGCGTAGGCTTCAGGTAATTTCGCCAAGAAAAAACTACTTGAATAAAGGGCAGAGTGAATACAAATACAGACCAAGCTAAAGATATTAAGCATAACAAAAATGTTGTTCTTTAAGAAAATGAATTGTATTTTTGCTTTTTTTGAATTCTCATTTTTATTGTATTTTTTTTTTATTATGTTATTATATTATTATATATATGATATGATTTATTCTATATAATTTAAAATTGATAATTATTATTATCATTTTTATTTATTATACTTTTCTATTAACAATGAAATTCTATTAACAATCAAATATAAAAGAAAAAAGAAATTTTGATTTATAAATCTATCTATATATCTATATATATAGAATAATATGGATTTCTAAATAGAAAATAAATAATATAATTCAAATATTGAAGTTATATTTTTAGATATGAATATTACTAAATCAGGAATAAAACGAAAAAAATGAATCAACTAAGATCAGACCCCCAATCCCTTTTTGATTTGAACTGAATAAGTTCAAAAAAGTTTCATTCTGAAATCAAAAATCGAAGAAATCATATATTCATACAATATCTTAATTGAATTCTATGTAATGATCAATAAATTCAGTTTAATTCGATATCTATGGATATCCAAATTCTAGCAACAATTTATTCTATAAGAATTTATTTAGAACTGGAATTGATGAACAACCCATACTAGTATTTATTAGTGTCGAATCGAAAATGGGGCGTGGCCAAGCGGTAAGGCAACGGGTTTTGGTCCCGTTATTCGAAGGTTCGAATCCTTCCGTCCCAGATCATATTTTAGATTTACAAACTAGGAAAATAGAATACCCAGTTTATTGATAGAATATCGACTAAATTTCTACTTCTTTAGAAATAAAATTGTCCAGTGAGAAAACCTAGAAGTAGAAAGTATAGATTATTATATTATCTATAGGATTGATTGAATCGTGGATTCTTACATCCGCTATTATATAGAATCAATTATATAGAAATCGGGATCCTCTTGACTCGACATCATTTGTTCTGTGCCGCTAGAATTCATTGTTTGGGGGGACAGTAGAAGGATTGATGATCTAAATAGTAAACGATGGAGCTCGAGTTTATTTATTTATTTTTCAGAGCTTAAAAATAAGTTAGAACAACTTCGTAAGTAGATTTTTGATATAAAAATGGAATGGAAAGGATTCAATTCAAGCAAGGTTCAATAAAATTTTGGAATTGCTAAATCCCTCAAAAGTGTATTCGAGGGAATGGCCCTTCTTGTATTTTTTTTTTCAGAAAGAATAAGAAAAAAACCTAAAACATTCATTTACCTATTTTATTGATCTATTTAACATCATTATTATAGAAATAATTTTGAATTTGATTGAGCCGTACGAAGAAAAAACTTATTATACGTTTCTAGGGGATAGATTGTTCATCTATATGTATCTCAACAATGATGATCCCTTTATCGAATCGTTGAAATTCATGTTCGATGCCGAAGAGAGGGAAAAAATCTTCGGAAAGTGGTTTTTTTTGATCCAATAAAGAACCTATTTAAATATTCCTGTTTTTGTTAATTTCCTTGAACAAGGTGTTCAACCCACAGGAACTATTCAGGATATTTCAAAAAAGGCGGGTGTTTTTATGGAACTCAGCCCTAATCAACAAACGAAATTGAATTAATGAAAATAAAGAAAGAAGGTGTAGATAACTTCTATCAATAGATTTTTAGAACTCTTTTCTCTTTTATCCCCCGCTCTCTTGTTCTATTCATATCTAATTTTTCATTTCCATGTTAATAACATGGAATCCTGTTTTCTATAACCACAAAAAAAAATTATTATTGATCTTTAAAAATAAAATACAAAAAATAGATATAATTAGAAGATATAATATAGGAAAAAGGAAATAAATAACCATAAATACCGCGGACCCAACGAGCTTTTTTACTTATTTATTTTGATTCTCTCATATTCATTTATTTTTAAAATAGAATCATTGAAAATCGAATTTCATAATTATTGTAATTTTTATATTACAATTATAACTAGTTATAATTTGATATTCAAATAAAAATTCGAATTTTTTTTTTGAATACTTACTCGCTCATTATTATTATTATTATCAGTTATAAATCCTAGTGATTGTATTTCTATACTCATTAGATTTAATATCATTTTTTTTTTTTAATAGTAAAGAGATGGACCATAATCAAAAATGTTTCATCGCATAACTATTCATCATATTGTATTTTCATGTAAATAGAGGAAAAAAGATCTATGGAAAAATGGTGGTTCAATTCAATGCTGTTTAATAGGGGTTTAGAATACCGGTGTGGTTTAAGTAAATCCACGGATAGTTTTGGTCCTATTGAAAATAACAATATAAATGAAGACCCATCCATTTTAACTGATATGGATAATAATAACATTCATAATTGGAAGAACAATAGTGAGAATTCTAGTTACAACCATAGTGATTATTTAGTAGATGTCAGGAACATACGGAATTTCCTATCTGATAAAACTTTTTTAGTTAGGGATAGGAATAGGAATAGTTATTCCATAGATTTTGCTATTGAAAATCAAATTTTGGAGATTGACAATAATCATTCTTTTTTAAATGAACCGGAAAGTTTTTTCTCTAGTTCTAAAAATTCGAGCTATTTGAAGAACGGCTCGAAGAGTAATGATCATAATTACATGTATGATACTAAATCTAATTGGAATTATAACATTAATAGTTGCATTGAGAGTTATCTTTGTTCTCAAATCTGTATTGATAGTTCCATATTAGATAATCGTGTCAAATACAATGACAGTTACTTTACTAGTTCCATTTGTGGTAAGGTCCAAAATAGTAGTGAAAGCAAGAGTGATAGTATAATAACTATCACAAATGACACAAATGATAGTGATTTTTCTAGTTCTAACGATCTCGATGAGATTCAAGATTATAGCCATTTGTGGGTTCAATGCGAAGATTGTTATGGATTAAATTATAAGAGATTTTTGAAATCAAAAATGAATATTTGTGAACACTGTGGATATCATTTGAAAATGAGCAGTTCAGATAGACTCGAACTTTCGATTGATCCAGGTACTTGGAATCCTATGGATGAATACATGGTCTCTCTGGATCCCATTGAATTTCATTCGGAAGAGGAACCTTATTGTCTTGATTCTTATCAACAAAGGACGGGATTACTGGAGGCGGTTCAAACAGGCACAGGTCAACTACACGGTATTCCTGTAGCAATTGGTATTATGGAGTTTGAGTTTATGGGGGGTAGTATGGGATCCGTAGTGGGTGAGAAAATTACTCGGTTGATCGAATATGCTACCAATCAACTTTTACCTCTTATTATAGTATGTGCGTCCGGAGGAGCGCGTATGCAAGAAGGAAGTTTGAGCTTAATGCAAATGGCTAAAATTTCTTCTGCTTTATATGATTATCAAATCAATCAAAAGTTATTCTATGTACCGATACTTACATCTCCTACTACTGGTGGGGTAACAGCTAGTTTTGGGATGTTAGGGGATATCATTATTGCCGAACCAGATGCAACCATTGCATTTGCGGGTAAAAGAGTAATTGAACAAACGTTGAATAAGGAAGTGCCTGAAGGTTCACAATCGGCTGAATTTTTATTCGAAAAGGGCTTATTTGATTCAATCGTACCGCGTAATCTTTTAAAGGAGGTTTTAAGTGAGTTATTTCAGTTCCACGGTTTCTTTCCTTTGACTCAAAATGAAAAATAATGCAGACTCTAATTTTAGAAATTATTATTATATTATACAAAAATTAGAACACACAAGAGTAAAGTAATAAGATAAAAATAGAAAAATACTAAGAATAATCAAAAGATTTATTATCATAGACATGTTTCTTGTAGAAATAGAGGGCAAAATCAATCCAGTTATTTCGTTCTACATTCCTTATCTTTACTAAAATCTTTATTATTTTTAGATTTTTTCCTTTTGATTCGTAATAAATCTTATTCATTTTTTTCTTTGATTATGGATTTATTATATTCTATACTTATTCGGTATACTCCATATATAATAGATAGATCTATATTTATCTATTCATATCTGTTATACGTAGTATAATTTTTAAAATAGACTTAGTATAAGTCTATATGAATTCTAGTGATTATAGACTATCTTTATTCCAATATAAGAAAAATCAAAATATTAATATACCAATCAACAAAAAATAACAGGTACAAATATGAAATTGAGGTACCCCATTTTATGATAAACTTACCTTCCCTTTTTGTTCCTTTAGTGGGCCTAGTATTTCCGGCAGTTGCAATGGCTTCTTTATTTCTTCATGTTCAAAAAAACAAGATTTTTTAGATACGGGCAGTAGGCACAAGTCTCATATATTTTTTTAAATAAAGTTAAATTTATTTGTTTGGATTTGTTATTTTGTTCTATTTTTTAAGAATTATTCCCTTAAATAAAAAAAGAAAAGTACTCCTTATAATATTATTATATAAGCCTTAATAGGATAAGGAGGGTTTAATATAACAACAAAAATATTAATATACCAATCAACAAAAAATAACAGGTACAAATATGAAATTGAGGTACCCATTTTATGATAAACGTTTATGTGTTTTTAGTGGGCCTTGTATTAATTGTAATGTCTGCTTTATTGGTTCATGTTCCAAAATTCATTAGTTGGGGATCAGAAAAACATGGTTGTCGTTCACAAGACGCATGGCTTGACATTGTACCGGGGTCCCAAAAAACAATCAATTTCTTCTGGGCTTCTTTCACTCTTTTAGGTTCATTAGGGGTGTTATATATTTCCGTTTCCAGTTATTATGGTAGGCATTTTTTCTCTTTCATTTCGTCCGAATTTGTAATTCCTTTTTTGCCACAAGGGGTCACGCTTACTTTCTATGGAATCGCAGGTCTCTTTCTAAGTTTACATTGGTGGCTTCTTATTTTTTGGAATGTGGGGAGTGGCTATAATTTTTTCGATAAAAAAAATCGAATGGTGTGTTTTTTTCGTTACGGATTTCCTGGAACATATCGTCGTATTTTTCTCCGAGTTCGTATGGAAGATATTCAGTCCCTCATACTACAAGCTAACCCTAACCCAGAACCTAGTAGTGGTGTCCTTTATATGCAAACCAGAGAACAGGGGACCATTCCCTTGACTCCTGTTGATGATTATTATGATAGGACTCCACGCAATGTTATACAAAAAGCTTGGGACTTGTCCAGATTCTTGAGTGTACCAATGGAAATCGTTCCATATTCTTGAGTCTACCAATGCAAATCGTTGTATCAAAAAAATTTCGAAAAATAAATGCTTTCTTAGAGAAAGCATTTATTTTCCTATTTCATTTTTAATTCATAGCTTTTGAAACACTATTTTTCTTCTTCATTCAAATTGGCAGTGGATTATTTTTTCTTATTTGATTTCTGTATTCTTTTGTATTCTTTTTTCCAAATTAAAGGAAAAAAAAAACTTCCAAATTACAAATAAAAAAGCGAGAATAGATTGTAATAGAATAGATTCTCCATTTATATGAAAAAAGGATATATTATAGGCTAGGCTATATTACTTCTATTTACTTGTAATAGAACTTATGCTTGATAGAAAGATTATTATTATATATTATATATAGTTGACAAATTAGATGAAACTGAGACGAAAAATGGCAAAAAAGAAAGCATTCATTCCCCTTCTATGTCTTACATCTATAGTCTTTTTGCCCTGGTGCATCTCTTTTACATTTAAGAAAAGTCTGGAATCTTGGATTACTAATTGGTGGAATACGAAACAATCCGAAATTTTCTTGAATATTATTCAAGAAAAAAGTCTTTTAAAGAAATTCATAGAGTTCGAGGAACTGTTCCTCTTGGATGAAATGCTAAAGGAATACCCGGAAACACGTTTACAAAACCTTCGTATCGAAATCTACAAAGAAACCATCCAATTGATCGATACGAACAACCAAGATCGTATTCATACGATTTTGTATTTCTGTACAAATATAATAGGTTTCCTTATTCTAAGTGGTTATTCTATTAGGGGTAATCAAGAACTCATTATTCTTAACTCTTGGGTTCAAGAATTTCTATATAACTTAAGTGACACAATAAAAGCTTTTTTGATTCTTTTATTAACTGATTTTTGTATAGGATTCCATTCGACTCATGGTTGGGAACTAATGATTGGGTCTGTCTATAAAGATTTTGGATTTACTCAGAATGATCAAATTATATCTGGTCTTGTTTCCACTTTTCCAGTCATTTTAGATACCATTTTAAAATACTGGATTTTCCGTTATTTAAATCGTGTATCTCCGTCGCTTGTAGTTATTTATCATTCAATGAATGACTGAAAAAATGATCCACGGATCCTATTCTAAAATCTAAAATTTGTTTTTTTTTTTATATAAAAGCTAAACATTCAAAATTGAACTTATTCTTTTTCGTTCTACTCGTATTCTTCCTATATTCTAGGAAAATTATTTGAGTAAATAGCAGAATCATGGATAGGGAACTGTGCCAGTAACCTACCTAATCTTATTGTAGAAATTTTCAGGATCAATCATTGGACCATGCAAACTAGAAATGCTTTTTCTTGGATAAAGGAAGAGATTACTCGATCCATTTCCGTATTGCTCATGATATATATAATAACTCGAGCCCCCATTTCAAATGCATATCCCATTTTTGCCCAACAAGGTTATGAAAATCCGCGAGAAGCTACCGGCCGGATTGTATGTGCTAATTGCCATTTAGCTAATAAGCCCGTAGATATTGAGGTTCCACAAGCGGTGCTTCCCGATACTGTATTTGAAGCAGTTGTTCGAATTCCTTATGATATGCAAGTGAAACAAGTTCTTGCTAATGGTAAAAAGGGGGCTTTGAATGTGGGCGCCGTTCTAATTTTACCAGAGGGTTTTGAATTGGCCCCTCCCGATCGTATTTCGCCAGAGATTAAAGAAAAGATAGGTAATTTGTCTTTTCAAAGCTATCGTCCCACAAAAAAAAATATTCTTGTGGTAGGCCCCGTTCCCGGGAAGAAATATAGTGAAATTACCTTTCCTATTCTTTCTCCAGATCCCGCTACTAAGAGAGATGTTCACTTCTTAAAATATCCTATATACGTAGGCGGGAACAGGGGAAGGGGTCAGATTTATCCTGACGGGAGCAAGAGTAATAATAATGTTTATAATGCTACAGCAACTGGTATAGTAAACAAAATTATACGAAAAGAAAAGGGTGGATACGAAATAACGATAGTGGCTCCATCAGATGGACGTGATGTGATTGATATTATACCGCCGGGACCAGAACTTCTTGTTTCAGAAGGTGAATCTATCAAACTTGATCAACCATTAACGAGTAATCCTAATGTGGGTGGATTTGGTCAGGGGGATGCAGAAATAGTGCTTCAAGACCCGTTACGTGTCCAAGGTCTCTTGTTCTTCTTGGCATCTATTATTTTGGCACAAATCTTTTTGGTTCTTAAAAAGAAACAATTTGAGAAGGTTCAATTGTCTGAAATGAATTTTTAGGTATCTGGATTTATCAACATATTAAGCTAGTAAAAAGAACTCCATTTTTGTTTTTAAATTATGTAAAGACCTTCAGTTCTTTCTAGTTTTTTTTTTCGACTATATTTCTAAAATTCCTTGTACCTTAGAATTAGTCAGTCATAGTATGTATATTGTGAAGAAGACTATTTTACTTTGGTTCTTGGCTTTTTTTTTTCAACTCCACAATTAATTCAAACCATATGATTATGTCGCTGTTTTCACATTTCAATGTCCTAGAATAGAAATATGTGAATCCTTTTCTATTGTAATAGAATGAAATTCGACTCGATACTAAACCTAAAAAAATAGGCAGAGAATATTAAGTAAAGTAGAAATGGGGAAAACGGGATTCTAGGATGGATAATTTGTCTTTTCCTAGAGTCCCCTTCCTTATTGTTTATGTCGAAATCGATACGTAGTGAAGTAATGGACAAACAAAAAAGAGCGGAAATTTGATTCACCAAATACAACTTCCTTAATCCTTAAATTAACTTAAAAAAAAAGAATTAAATCATGATTCTATATTATTCTAGACTAAAATAGATTTAGAGTAAGATTCCATTAGTATTCTATGAATATAGTATTAAAAAGGTTCGGTTCTACAGAAAAATATATATTCTAATTCAAAATTGTTACAAAATATAATTCTTAGAATACTATATTCTATTTTTGCGCCAATCAGAAGAAGTAAATCAAGTGATTGCTTTTTTCTTTTACTTTTCTTTCAACTTAAAAGAAAAAGTATCGACAGATATTATCCAGAAAAAAAATGTTTTGAACCCATTAATGAAGTTCATTTTTCAAAAACATCCTAAAAAATGGAAATGGAGTTTTTTGAAACATACCATAAAGTTATCTATTGAGTCACTTAGAAAAATCAATATTCTGATTATGGAGAACTCAACGGGACCCCCTCGAATTCATCAAAGAAAGAGTGGATCCCTGTTGAGTTTTTATGCTTTCATTTCGAAAACTAAATTCATCCGATTACTACAGGGATGATCCCAATCCGGAATATGAACCATAAAAGAAAATACCAACTAAACCAATTACGACAATACCAGTTACAGTACCTATTATCCAAAGAGGAATCCTTCCAGTAGTATCGGCCATTTATCCCACTTTCCTCCACATTTGATCAAGTAGTCAGTCCTACTAAAGACCTAAACAGTCATAGATAATTATGAAACGATATCCTTCCGAATGGTATAAGAGAATTCCTAATATATATTATTATTCCCTTTTCTTCTATTAATTGAAGAAATAATTTGAAAATAAAACAGCAAGTACAAAAATGAGTAATAAACCCCAGTACAGACTGGTACGATTCAATTCAACATTTTGTTCATTTGGGTTTGATTGTGTCGTAGCTCTATAATTCGGATTATGTTTATCGTTGGATGAACTGCATTGCTGATATTGATCCCAAAAAAGAAACGGTGGGTACCGCTAGTCCGTGAACAGCCAACCATCGTACCGTAAAAATGGGATAGGTCCTATCTATAGTCATTGGAGCCTCCTAAAAAGATCTACTAAATTCATCAAGTTGTTCCAAAGAATCAAAACGGCCAGTTATTAATGGAATTCCTTGTCGGCTTTCTGTAAAATACTCGTTTGGACGGGGGCTTCCAAATACATCGTAAGCTAAACCCGTGCTGACAAATAACCAACCCGCAATGAATAGGGAGGGTATAGTAATGCTATGAATAATCCAGTATCGAATACTGGTAATAATATCAGCAAAAGAACGTTCTCCTGTGCTTCCAGACATGCCGAGCTCCACATATTCTTATACAGTCAAAGGGGGATCGATTCCATAAAAGAGGACATCAGTAAGTAGAAATTTACTGAAATGCAATCTTTGTTAGATCGTCAATTTTGTACCAAGGGTCTCTTTCGAGTATACCGAATCAGTATAGCTATCCTTCTTCTAACACAGCAACGAAATTTCACAATCAGTGACGAGATCGAGTACTAGAAAATCAAATTTATTTCTTTTTTACTTGTTGGTTGTTTCGATGTACTAAATAGAAAATTCCTCCAAGTTTAAGACTATAATATAAGATGAGGTTTCTCCACATTCATTATTAGCTTCGGACTAGAACCTGAGGATCAATTAAAATGTGAATCGAATGAATTGGTTTCTAATAATTCATGAAGGAAATTAGAATCTTTTTAGAATTCAATTAGATAGGAAATAGATAAATATAATTTTTTTTGGTTGTCGAAGATCCTTTTTGTTAGAACCCCTTCTTTATTTCATTTTAAAGAATTGAATTCATTAGTCGTCCGGTAACACGTAAAAATAATAGCAGTAATAAATACTAAAAAAAACAACGAATTCTATTTTTCTTAAAATATTGGACACAAAAAAGCTACGGCTCTTTCTTGGTTTAATTACAAGGATAGAGCTTTATATTAAAATAAAAAAATGAAAATATTTTCATTCGATTAGTTTACTCAACTCATGAGTTGATCAAAAAATCGGTTGATTTGGAATCACCGGATGGGTAGGTGTCAAAGATGATGAATTGATTTCTTACCTATGTAACTAAATTTTTATTTTTGTTCGTCCGTAATAATGGATTCATGAATCCATTATTTTCAATTGTATCTTTCAAGTGGTATTTTTTGCTTATTTTCCTATTTTCTCAAAAACGGAAACTTAGGAAAGTGCTTTATAAACATATGTATAAAAAGAACGTATTTCATCTAGTTTCCTTATGCCCACTATAACCAGTTATTTCGGTTTTCTACTAGCAGTTTTAACTATAACCGCAGGGCTTTTTATCAGTCTGAATAAGATACGACTTATTTGATTTGAAATTTTGAGATGAATTGGAAATTGTGGAATATTTTAGATATTCTAAAGTTCCTTATCATAGTGCCAATTCTTGGTCATTCAGATTCATGGTCAATACAGATTCATATTTTAGAATAGATATTACCCCCACTTTTTTTCCTTTCAACCAAACTCAAATGATTGAAGTTTTTCTATTTGGAATCGTATTAGGGCTAATTCCTATTACTTTGGCTGGATTATTTGTAACGGCATATTTACAATACCGACGTGGTGATCAGTTGGATATTTGATTAAGGAACATCTCTTTTGTTTATTGACCTCCTATTTCTTTGTTTTAATCCTAATTCACTGGAGATCAAATTAAGACTTTTGATTAGACTGTTATCCCACCATTTAAGTGTAAATATCAATCTAAGAAGAGAAGAATGGTATCACGCTCTGTAGGACTTGAACCTACGACATCGGGTTTTGGAGACCCGCGTTCTACCGAACTGAACTAAGAGCGCTTTCTTTTCATAAAGAATTTTATGTGATGGCAATACATCTTGCATGGATACATACTCAATATGGAGAACTATTCATATTGAGTATGTATGTCCAATTTGAATCGGTCGAAATTGATCTCTTGCTGATACGATAACTAATACTTAGGGATAGGGATGACAGGATTTGAACCTGTGACATTTTGTACCCAAAACAAACGCGCTACCAAGCTGCGCTACATCCCTTTACATCCGTTTCCAGTGTCATTGTAAAGAATTTTTGTCTTGTTTTCCACATTTTTCCATTATATATATAATATATCATGCCTTTTTTTGTTTGTTTTTTTACTTTCTGATATCGTATAAACTTATATGGTATAAATAAGATATCGAATCGAATATTCTTATAGAATAATTCTATTTAATTAATTAAAACACAGAATAGATAGTAGATAGGATAGGATATACAAATAAAATAATAACAATATTAAAGAGTATAAAGACCAAAGAATATATATATAATAATAAAAAATATTCTTTTAATATAATTCATAATTAAAAAAAATCACTAATAATTAGAATATAATATATAATATAGTTATTATTTTATTATAATCTAATAATTATTTGAATAAATAATATAATAATATAGAAATAATTCTATTCTATCAAAAAATATCTAATTAATCGTTGTACAATTCAATTTGAATTCGGACTTCCCCCGACAAATCCAAGTGGTTTTATTAATAAAAAAAGATTTGATCATATTACTATATGTAATTCTGTATTATTATTGTTATGTATTACAAATTACAAGAAAAAAACGAAGGAGGATTTGAAATGCGAGATCTAAAAACATATCTCTCTGTGGCACCAGTGGCAAGTACTTTATGGTTCGTGGCTCTAGCGGGTCTCTTGATAGAAATCAATCGTTTATTCCCGGATGCATTGACATTCCCCTTTTTTTAATTCTAGTTATTGGCACAGGAAGGGGTGACGAAGATTAGAGATCCCATAAAATAGCTGTGATTAAATCCCTCTTCATTCGTTTTTTTTTTTTCTAATTAGACTAGAGTTCGAAAAAAAGAAGAAATTACGAAAGGTGTATTTGGCCTCAGTTAAATTCGGAATTTTTCCCAGGTTTCAATGGAATTGAATTAATACTTCAATTCCATTGCTATTAATAATAGAGTGAGACCAGAAATGGAATTGTAATACTAGGGAAGGGGGCAAGAATATCATACAAGATATTAAAATGAAAAATGAAATACTGTACTGTGATTCGAAATATAGTTCGAAATCATTGTATTACTGAATTATTACTGTACTATATTAAATTAATAAATTAATTGGAACAAAATCTTTCATAATTTGATTTTGAATTATCAACTTATACTTTTTTTCGTTCCTTTTTCTTCTTCCCTTCGAATCTGAAAATCGAAGAGTTAAGTGAATAAAAAAAAACCAAAGGAGGTTCATGGCCAAGGGTAAAGATATCCGAATTACTGTTATTTTGGAATGTACCAGTTGTGATAAAAAGGGTATTAATAAGGAATCAAGGGGTATTTCTAGATATATTACTCAAAAGAATCGACACAATACGCCTAGTCGATTGGAATTGAAAAAATTCTGCCCCTTTTGTCGCAAACATATGATTCACGCAGAGATAAAGAAATAGAGAAAATTGATTGCTTGTTTGTCACCCTTAGGAGGTAAATTCTATAAATTATATTATATAGATAAGATCTAAATTATTATATAGATAAGATCTAAATTATTATATAGATAAGATCTAAATTAGATTATATCTAGATTCTATATATATCTATTATATATATAGAATATTCTATATTCTATTCTATAACATGAAATGAAATTATATACATATACCATTATATAGCATATATATATTTCCTTCTATAACAAATATATATTACAAAAAAAAAGAATATAAATAAAACAAATCCTTTTTTTCTAAGAAATGGGATTTTCGGTATAGGAATAAACAAACCATGGATAAATCTAAGGGGGATAAATCTAAGGGACTCTTTCTTAAATCTAAGGGACTCTTTCTTAAATCTAAGAAATCTAAGAAATCTTTTCGTAGGAGTTTGTCCCCGATCCAACCGGGGGATCGAATTGATTATAAAAACATGAGTTTACTTTATCGATTTATTAGTCAACAAGGAAAAATATTATCTAGACGCGTGAATAAATTGACCTTAAAACAACAACGATTGATTACGATTGCTATAAAACAAGCTCGTATTTTATCTTTGTTACCTTTTGTTAATTCGTTACCTTTTGTTAATAATGGAAAAAAAAAAAAATATGAAAAAAGCAAGTCCATCACTAGAACGACTACCGGTCTTAAAAAAAAAAAATATGAAAAAAGCAAGTCGATCACTAGAACTAGTACTGTTCTTAAAAAAAAAAAAAAATAGAGTTACGTTACTCTTCAATTAAATTCAATTTTGAATCTAAACTCAAATTTAATGCGGATTGATATTTTTTTCGAAAAATACGACAATCCTATTGAGGTTGTTGCGTTGTAAGAAAAAAGATAATAGGTGAAGAAGAATAATTTTTTTCTTTGAGCGTGGTTGATTATTTATTTTGATAACTTTGTCATATGAATTATATTTTATCATACAAATCTCTTTTATTCTACCACCTTCCCGGAGTTCAGTCTCCGGGGAATTTTTATTTTTTAATGATCTCGTTGGCAATCATAAAAAGACAATCCCCTTTTAATATAGCTATTTGTGCAACTATTTTACGATTAAGAAGCAATTGACTCTTGTACAGATTATACATTAGATTACTATAAATATTGTATATTTTTTCTTTATTCTGGACAATTATTGCGTTTATTCGACTGATCCACAAACTGCGAAAATCCCTCTTTTTCCTATCTCTATCCCGATCAGCCGAAACCAAAGCTTTTATTTTCTGTTGCGAACGAGTTCGCATAAGTTTTGAACGAGCTCCGCGACAGCTTGATGTAAAAAAATCACTTTTAGTCCTCCGTTTTCGAGCGACAGATCCTCGTTTAATTCTGTTCATTGAATAAATGAAACTTTGATGAATAATTGATTTTTTTCTTTCAGTTATTCTTTTATCCTTCCTAGTCTATTAATAACAAAATGGATTCTTCCAATGTATCAAATAAAAATTCCAATGGCTTTTGCTACTATAACCTTCCCAACCACGATTTTTTCTTTTTTTCTAAGTATTTAACCTTTAAATAATAAATTCTATTGATTGATACTAGGTATTCCAAAAAGCATAGTAAATTAAATAGAAATAGACAAAGAAATGGTGGGTTCCATCGTTTTTATGATTCCTTGTTAAACGGTGAGGTCCTCTCTATACACCGGAGCCCTTTCCTTCATTGAATCTTCATTCAATCAATGTTAGTGTGAACTTGTACAGTTCACACTTATGGGCTCTACCCATGAAATATCTAGTAATAGGTCTTTCACAACGAAATCTAGCTATACAGTAACGGTATTTAAGTATGAAGATTAGCTGGGTAGTTGACCCTCTTAGTCCGTTATTGCAAAATTTAGGGCATTTCTTTATTTAAAATAGGATTTTTCCCGCTTAATGGATAACTTTTTGTTCCCAATGGGAAAGTCTTTTTCATCTTAAATTACAAATTAAGGTGATTCGGTTTGCACCAATCGAAACCATAAATTTTATATACAATAGAATAAATTTTTTTATTTTAGTCTATGATCTAAACGAGTCGCACATACACCCTAGTACACGTTCCTCGGCGCTGAGGGCATCCCCGAAGAGCGGGAGATTTTGTTACATTTCGGATTGGCTGTCTTGTGTTTCTAATAAGTTGTTTTATAGTTGGCATAGTGAGTTATATACATAATGAGCTGGTTTAGATCAATCCTAACCCTATGAATTAGTTTTATTCTCTTACATCCGCTTGCTAAGACGATTCAATATCTAATCAAATCATTTATTTCTTGTGGTTCTAATAACATCTCTTATAGCTCTTATAGGTAGTATAGTTACTACCAAAATAGAAATATAAATATGAAAGGATTTATCTCTTATAACATCCATAGTTGTTATATGGATCACCGAATAATACAATAAAATACGAAATCTTGTGTTTCTTATTAGTTGTTCTTTTATAGCTAGCATACGTTGTCTTATAAGTTGTATTATTGTTAGCATGGTATTACCTCCTTTCTTAAAAATAAAAATAACAATAGAACCCCAGGTTATCAATGATTTTTTTATCATAAAATGAAAGCTTTTCTCTCCCCCTCCTTTTTGGTAGATATTTTTATTGATCAGTAATAGTAATAGTAATAACACTCATTTTGAATTTTGTATATAAAATTCGCTTAATTTACTTAACAATTCTGAATTTCTTTTTTTTTTTTCAAATCAAATTCATATATTAACTATATATATATAGAAGGAATGGAATTCAAATATACAAATACTATAGTTATGGATTCACAAAATAAATAATTCTATTTGTTTCAAATAACAATAATGAGCTGGTTAAACTCCATGCAACCCCGTAGTATAAATGATATAGAAACAAATGAGAAATAAATATAGGAACTCAAGTGGTTTATTTCTTGCGTATCTAATAAGTTTTTTTATAGTTAGCAGCCATATGTAACTAATTACAATAGAATAAAAAATATCATTTCGTCTAGTTCTTGCGTATCTAATAAGTTGAGCTGTCCTAACTTGTCTCATACTTATAAGTTTTCTAAGTTCTTCGGTAGCTGGACTAACTTGTTTTTTAACTTTTATTATCAGATCTCTTCCTCTTTCTCCCATTGTTTTAGTCCTCCTATTTATTATTATTATTATTTATTTTTTTATATTTTATTATATATATATATTTTTTTAAACGGGTTAAGATTAAGATGAATCCTAACCCTATAAGATGTATAATAACCTCTAAGGTAGTCATAGTACCTCCCCCCTTAATAGGCTGGTTTGGATCAATTATGAATAGTTATATTCTATTATATCTGCTTTCTAAGACGATTCAATATCTAATCAAATCGTTTATTTCTTGCGTTTCTAATACTAATAAGTTGTCTTATAGACATGGGGGAGTGAAGACCAACATAAAAATCAAAAAGAAAAGTGTCAAATCAAATAGTTTATTTCTTGCGTCCCTAAGAATTAGTTTTATAGTTATTAGCATCAAAAGAAAAATAATCAAAAAACAAAGAAAAATATCAAATCGTGTACTTATCCTTATGATAATTATTCTTTTGTTTCTTATAAGTTCTTCGGTAGCTGGCGGTCTTCTTTTTTTTTTTATGAGATCTATTACTCTTACTGTTAGTGCTATTATTGGAATTAGATTTTGTAGATTGTTCACGATGAACATAAAATATACCTCCACAGTTTATTTTTGAATAGTTTATATTTCTTTGTTTATTTTTGAATAGTTTATATTTCTTTTTAAAGCCGGGTAAAGATAAGCTAGGAAAACTAGAATCTTTAACACCAGCTTTGAACCCAACCCTTGCTTTCGTTTCTGTTTGTCGTGACATAAATTCCCCTCTCCAACTCATGAATTCATAATTCTAACAACAACAAGGTCTACTCGACATAACTTAGGAGTTCTTTTACAAATGATCGATGAACTAATATTATCAACGTCCAAAAATTAAGAAATTGTTTATTAACGGATTTATTTTCTTTGTGTAACTAATTTTTACTTATTACTTAGACAATATAATATAAAGTATAATGAATAAAGCGAAATAATTCATAGATATATTGATATATCTATGAATTATTTCGCTCTATCTTATCTTGCTAAAAAAAATTGATCCATTACTTTTTATTTCCATTTAGAAAGGCAGCTATTTTTTGTAGAGTCACGAAGACCGCCAAGACGACCAATAACGCCAAGAAATTTAACACGCCTTCATTTTTCAAGGTGTGTTTAAGGAGTTCAGCGAGATTTATCAGAATTTTCTTGATAATTTTTTCTATTAGAAATACCCTGCAAATGTTGAGAAATTGTTTGACGGTTGTAAATTGATTATAAATCAAATTTTCAATCGAGGATACATATGTAGCCTTAATATACTGAAACGGCTTCCATTATGGGTATCAAACCAATAGCGGTTTATACAAGCTAAATCTTCTAATCGATAATTTGGCCAAAGAAAGAATTTTAAATTCATTAGTTTTTTTGTTTCGCTATCAAGATCTTTATTTTTAGCCAAAACTTGACAAGAATTATTTATTTTATTCTCATCGTCATTTCTTGTGTTTCTATGCGCAGTATTTCTATTCTTAGGATCCAAACAAATTATAATTCTCAATTCTCTACGGCGTCTGGTGGACAAAAGATTTTCAGGAACAAGCAAATCAGAATGATTTTTATCTTTATTTTCTGTTATCTGTTGATCAACACGACTTTTTTCTGGCCAAAATTCCCCCTTCTTCTTCAACAATACGGTTATGGTTTTATATATAAAAAATTCTTCATAGTTTTTTCTAGAAATTCGAATAGGTTCAATAAAAAACACTAGGTTGGGCCTCAATTCCTCAGTGTCCCTACATTCTGTATAACTAAAATCCTTACTAGTCAGATACGTTATATAATCCATATCTAGGTCTCCCTTTTTAATAGACGTTATGACAAAATTTTTTAATTTTTTCAATTTAAGCAGGAGTAATAATATGTTGATATTATTCAATATTGTTTCTTGAACGGAATTATCACAGTTCAAATAAACACCCACATACCTTTCTAGTAAGAAATCCCGTTCTCTCTTTACATTGATCCTGTATTGTTTATTTATATCATTTATATCATCATTTCTATTATAATCTTTGGTGGCTGCGCGATAATACTTTGAGCTTTTGAATTTTATTTTAAGCTCTTTTTTAGGCATTTTAACCTCTTCTTTGGACTTTTTAACCTCTTCTTTGGGCATTTTAACCTCTTCTTTGGGCATTTTAACCTCTTCTTTGGGCATTTTAACCTCTTCTTTAGGCACGGTTCTTGCATTTACTAATTCGATTTTTTGATCAGTAATTCCATCATTTCCAGAAAAAAGGGAGTACACAGGAGAGATAACAAAAGGATCCTTCCTATATGCATCAAAAAGTATCCTTAATTTAGAAAAGAACCAAAATCTCGAATTCAGTAATTGAGGATTCGGTATGGAATTCTTTTTTCTTTTTACATTCATTCCCATCCAATTAAAATACTTTCTATTCAGATTTTTTTCACTATAATCTGCTATATAATTTTGGATAGAGCTACCAACAATTATATCCAATAATTCCTTTTTACATGTGTTGTAATTATAAGAAATCGCTTGGTTTTTGTTTGCTTGGAATGGTGATCTATATCCATAAATATAGGATTTTTTCTTATCCGCATAATTAATATGTTGATAGGAGAAAAGATCATATCTATATTGTTTTTTTATTTTTTTTTTTCTTTCTAATAACTCTATTTGTTCTTGTTCTTTTTTGTAAAGAATTAATTGAGTTTTCTCATATGAATCATATTCACCTAAATCTTTATTTTGAGCCACACGATGTTCATTGATTCTATTCCTCCAGTTTTGTGGTAGTAATCTCGACCATGTGCTCTGAGGTAAATCATATTGATAATGAACCTTTAACCAATTTGTCCATTGCTTCATTAAAGAATCGGGACGGTTCTTATGTCTTAATTTGGAATTAATTCCTTGTATTCTCAAAAAATAATCCTTTATTTCATTTTTAAGAAAAAAAGATCTTCCATGAGATTCAAAAATCGATCTTAACTTATATTTATATCCATTACGAACTTGGATTTGTGATAATTTAAACAATACATATGCTTGTGACAAAGAAGATACATCACAAGAATTCTTTGAATTCATATTCGTAATATTCCAAGATTTGTCTATAATCGACATAAATGGAATTATACTTTGATTTGTTTTATCAATTCTTTCTTCATTTTGTTTTTTTTTTGAAATGGATTTATTTACATTTACAATTTTGTTTGTTGATTCAAGAAAATCAAGAAGAAAATCAACAAAATGTTGTCCATGGATCCTAGGAATACTAATGATACATAAAAGAATATCTATGTAGACTCTTTCCATGAAAATTTTGAAAAAAGAATAGGATTTACGGATTAATCGAACACTTCTTCTTTTTAATTGCAAAATTTTTTTTTGTAATTCTAATCTTTTAGCATCATATGTAGTTTTGTTCGAATTCAAATTGATCTCTGAAGTTATAATCCCATCTTTTTTTTCTTCTGTCATTTTTTCTATTTGTTTTATGATTGTCTTTGTTTTAACATTAAGATCTTTTATCCTTTTTTCTGTGAATGAAGAATTTGTCCAATTAATAGATTGAATTATAACGGGCGATTCCTCAATGATTGGATTATTCTTACTGATTGTTGAAATTTTTTTGCTTTCACTCAATTTATCTATTTTTTTGAACCCAAATAGAAGACTTTCGATGTTCCAGTTTTCTATTTCATTTAACATGGTTCGAAACCATTTTTTTCTTTCATTAAAAACTTTAAGAACTAGAAAAAAATGATTTTTCAAATATTTTTTCAATTGTTTTTTTATTTTTTTAAAAAAAGGCCCTAAAAATGGGATTGGAACATGATAATCAAGGTACGATTCGGTTAGTGTCCCATAAGCTGTTAAAAACCAGAAGTTTCTATCTTCAGTGGATCTTTTCTTTTTTTTCAGTGGATCTTTTCTTTTTTCAGTAGATCGTACCTTAGAATTGTGCCAAGGTTTCAGAACAAAAGGGGATAAGATCCTTATCTGAATACCGTCGTTAAACCAGTTTTTTGGCAATTCGTTCTGGGATACTGGAACGCCCTGATAGGTGCATTTAATATGCACTTCTTTTTTCAAATCCCTAAAATCTTCTGACCATTCTGGATTTTGAAATAATAGGATACGAATGATATTTTTAGTTATTATCAATGAAGGTAATACAATATATCTTCGAAGAATTGATTGCGTTAGTAATACAAAACTTCTAATTATTAGACCATATAGAATGCTTTCCCAGGATTCTTCTATTTCTCTAAGTCTCATTTCAGCGTCGTATTTGTCTTCCGCTTCTTCTTCGTTCGCTTGTATCCTTTGCCGCAAATCCAAAATTTCTGAATTATCAGTACCGGGTTTCCCGAAATATTCTTTCAAAGATTGGGATATATCATCGAAAAGATCGCCAACAAGTTCCGTGGAGGCGTCTTTTAGCTCCATAAAAGTGGGGGAATGGACATTTCCTTGTAAGAGTTTCCAAGTCACTGTTTTACGCCTTTGATTGCGCATAGATCCTCGGATTAGTTCTCGGCAATAATCTGGTTCGCGTGAATAATATACTAGAGCATATTCCTTAGGTTTTTCCGGTTTAGCCGTATCCTCGTTGTCATTAGTATTATCAATATCTCTATTTTTAGTATTATCAATATCTTTATTTTTAGTATTATCAATATCTTTTTTTTTAGTATTATCAATATCTTTATTTTTAGCACCCCAACCAAAATCCAGTGAATCTGTTTCACCCAAATAAACATGACGTTCGACTACTGGGGAACGAATCTCAGCATCCTTTACTACGGTATCCATCAGTTGCTCCACTTCGTCGACTAAGGTGTATGACCATCGAGGAACTTCTTTACTGATTTCTTCGTCTATTCCACTACATTTATTTCTATTAAAAATGGTTTGATTGTTCTCATCAGTTCTAATCGCGTCGAATAAGAATTTTTTTTTTCTTTTTTTTTCTTCGGAAAATATTTTTACTTGTTCATGTTCTGGAAATAAATAAAGTCCGTCAAAATTCAAACTTGATACTGATTTTTCCGAAAATTGACTGATTAAATTAACAAAAAAACCAATTTCAGTTAATAATAATTTTCTATCAAATTGATCCATTTTATGTTCCAATTCTGGATCATTACTATTACTAGAAAGAAGGAGACCATGAATCTTATTTATCAAAATGTAATTTGTTGTTAATGGTGAAGAGCTTTTTTGGAGTTGTCCACGAAAGCGTCCACTCAAGAAAGGATCATATATTTTAATTAAGTATTCTTTTTCCCCCTTATCCTTAGACAATCTAATTCGGTTTTCAAATATATCCACAGGAAGAAATTTCTTATATTTCTTATTTTTCTTATCTAGAACTTTTGCCCTTTTCAAAAATTCATTGCTTAGTTTCTTTCTTTTTTCTTTAATAGTGGAGCTCCAATAATTAGATAATTCATTATCATTATAGGAGATTTTATCTCTTGTGAAGAGATCCATTTTTTCTTCCATTATTTTAAGAAAAGTAGATAAATGAGGTGGATACGTGAAAGATATTCGTTCTTTTCCATCACTTTGACATATATGAAAAAAAAATTGTGAATTTTCATCTTTTACGGCCCTTTCAAGGTGATCATTTTTTATATATCGCAACGGCATATTCCATTTTCGATAATCGAAAAGAGTAGTTACAAAGAGATTATTCTCGTCCTCCAAGAGATTATTCTCGTCCTCCAAGAGATTATTCTCGTCCTCCAAGAGATTATTCTCGTCCTCCAAGAGATTATTCTCGTCCTCAATGTTGTCCAAAGTCTTATCTTTTTTCGGAAAAAGATAACTAGCAATATTTTCTTTGATGGATCTCGTTTGTTCTTGTTTAGTTTCTTCCGTTTCCCAATCTATTTCAACATCGCTTTCATTGATTTCATCCGCTTCCTTCTCTACGACTTCTTCAGTCGAATAAGAATACGGAAGTGGTATTCTGCCTAAACAGTGGGCAAAGATAACAAATGAAAAAACAACAAATATTTGACCCGCATAATCTTGCAATAGTAACAGCATGTACTTATCAAATCGCATAGTTGTTAGCTTCGATTTGATCGAATTTTTTTGCTGTAACCAGACTACTAATATCAATCCAATACATTTCATCAAAAAGATGTGACCAATTAACCAACCAACAAAACTACTAGTTAAGAATACCAATTTATTGTTGGATCGAAACAGATAAATGTTCAGTAATCTTAGTAAGATTGAACTTGGAAAAAGAAGGGGGTTTAAGAACTGAAAAAAAAGATTGTTAAAGAATACTTTGTAAATACGAAAATTACGTATTGAATTTTGATTTTTCTTGTATTCCGAATTCAACCTGTAGTAGTCAGGATCCGAATAGTAGTATGTGTCATTTTTGTGTACGAAATTAAAGAAAAGATACGGTAGCGTTAGGACAGTTATTGTATGAGGTCTACTCAATGCCAAATGCAAAGGGGCATAATAGATCGATATGAACATCATGAGCTGTCCCGTAATAAACCCGGTTGTTGCTGATATTTCTGTCTCGGGCCCTTCTTCCATAACCCGGGCTCGAATAAGGAAGAGATAAGATGGCCCTATGGAGAATGTGCTTAGAAATCCATAATAGAGTCCGATCACAACGGCTGAATTCACTATTTTTAGCCATAAAACGACTAGAGAACTTACTACAAAAGATTGATTCATCAAAAATACTCCCCCTCCTGGGTTTTTTTCTTTTATTTTATTGTGACAACGTTGTTATTAATAGAACGTTGTCTAGCTTTCTTTGCTTTAGTGTGAGAACGTAGATTATTTTAATTATTTTGCTTTTTGTTTCCCTATAATTGGAGCATCTAAGCTCTATCCCTTTATTAAAAAATTGTAAGAATTCATTTGTTCCGAACCAACGATTAAACCCAACCAAATTCATTTGTTCCGAACCAACAATTAAACCCAACCGAATTAGTTTGTTCCGAACCAACAATTAAACCCAACCAAATTAGTTTGTTCCGAACCAACAATTAATTCAAACAAAAATTTTGGCCGGATCCAATACGAATGATAAATTTTAAGAATTCGCCATTGATACGACATGCTGCTTTTTCCATTCATTCCTTTATGGATCAGTCGTGGTCGACAAACCCTACCGATGGTATGGATGAACCAATTAGAATAGAACGTTGTATATTATTTTCATTATTATTATATTATTATTATATTATAATAATATAATTGTATATATGGCTTGATTTATCCAAAAGATTTCACTTCAAAGTATCTAAACCTCCTTTGTAATTCTAATATAATAAAATTGTTTAATATATTTGTAATTTTGTAATAGAATATAATTGTATATATGGCTTGATATACATAATATACATAATAGAATATAATTGTATATTCGGTGAAATATTTTCAATTTTGATTCTTGCAATTTCGGATTAGATCTATATAACATATCATATTATTATATGATAATAATTCTGCATTTTCTTATTAGATCTGTTATTATATTATTATTCTATTTATTATTTGATTTATCCAAAAGATTTCACTTCAAAGTATCTAAACCTCCTTTGTAATTCTAATATAATAAAATTGTTTAATATATTTGTAATTTTGTAATAGAATATAATTGTATATATGGCTTGATATACATAATATACATAATAGAATATAATTGTATATTCGGTGAAATATTTTCAATTTTGATTCTTGCAATTTCGGATTAGATCTATATAACATATCATATTATTATATGATAATAATTCTGCATTTTCTTATTAGATCTGTTATTATATTATTATTCTATTTATTATTTGATTTATCCAAAAGATTTCACTTCAAAGCATCTAAACCTCCTACAATTCTAATATAATTTAGAATTGTATGCATTGATTTATCCAATTCACTTCAATTGGAATTTGGTTATTCACGAGCTAGGAGGATTCCTGTGAAGCATCCATGGCTGAATGGTTAAAGCGCCCAACTCATAATTGGCGAAGTCGTAGGTTCAATTCCTACTGGATGCACGCCAATAAAAAACCCCGCCAATAAAGTAGATTTTTGTTCAAGAATTCGTATTTTAAACTGCCAAAAGTTCATCCTTCGCAACCCTATCACATTAGTTTCAAAATACATAATTATTTAGACTACATAGACTCTTTCTTTTCCGACCGCCTCGAAAGAACAAAAGAAACATCTTTTTCTTTACTTAAATAATTAATAATTAAATTTCCATTACTTTTTATAATTTCGAAATAAGTCATTTAATAACTTCAATAATTTCATCAATAATTTCATAATTAAATAAGTTATTAAATAACTTATTTCGA